GACAGAACCTCCGTGAGAGCTGCCTGGTTAAATTCCCATTTCTCTAGATAGACACGAATTATGCCATCGAGGTCAATGGGCTCAATCAAGAATTGTGGAGCTTCTCTCCCATAATAAATGATTTGATATATATGGTTAATTTGTTCTCTAGTCGTTTCACAGTTGTAGTAATTCAGGAAGTTCCGAACCATGATATCGTATTGACGAAGGTAAGGAGAGGTGGTTCGAAAGCAATCTCGTACATATTCCAGCCATTCCGGGTCCTGGTTTGGTTGATTAAGATAGTGATTAAGAAGGTCCATTTCTAAAGGGCCAATACCAAAGATGGTATTTTGAAATAATACCATCTTTAGGTTGTGATAAAGGAGAGAGCTCCCGCGAAAACACAGAAAGAAAAATAAAATCAATTCAAAGCAAAAAACAATCTGTTGAAACCGCGCATTCATCACATAGAAAAAATAGACTCTTCCCTCCAGATGAAATAACAACTTCTTTACAATATAGAAAGTAAAGAGGAAAAGGCATGACCAGAAGAATTGTGTGAAATAAGTGAATTTATCCAGTTGAGGCATGATTGATTGAGAAAAAATGATTCCCTCCAGTTAACTCCGTCAAGTCTGTAGGAGTAGTGAAGTTAGAGAATTTTTGTTGGTTGTTGACCAACGGAAAGCATGGGAGAAAGATGCACAAACGAAAAAAGGCGACTTCATAAAAAAGCAATCAAAGATCTCTTATTCCGCAGAGGCGTCCGAGTCCGACTCGGGAGCATATTCCCACAGAAGAAAGTACAAGCAACTACTGAAACAACCTGACGTGAACGGCCTGGAACGAATGAATAGGCACTTGAAATTAATTAGACTTCTATAACTATAACTATATAAAGAAATATAACAAGACCCGCTGGACGTTCTTTGCCCCTCTCTCTACCTGAAAAAAGAAGTCGAGGGACACAAGATCGCCGATCTCTTCATTATATACGACATTTCGAGATAGCAAAGAAGACTGTATTTCTGATACGGATTGGGGAACTTCTTTCTTTAATAGCGGTCATTGCAGGCAGCAGCGGCGAGTGAAAGCATAGGGCTCGTTAGGGCTTCCCTGGCTTAGCTTCCTTCACCCCTACGCCTAGGAAGTCTTGTATGTACGGGCTTTATTATGGCTAAAACGAGAGAGGTAGCGAGACTGACCGCAATTGGGAATAAGAAGACTTGCATGTGTTTAGCATATTAGCTTGCGTTCTCGGCCTGGTATCCTGCACCTCGCGTTCATGATTCCTGTGTAGGGGTGAAATCCAGCATGTCCCCAGAATTCCTGTTCGACTCCTCTTTCTATCTATGGCCGGACCTACTAATGAAACATCCATCCAATGCATTCTTTTCGATGAAGTACTCAGGTACACGGAACACCAACGCAATCTCGACAAAGAAAGTACAAGCAACTACTGAAACAACCTGACGTGAACGGCCTGGAACGAATGAATAGGCACTTGAAATTAATTAGACTTCTATAACTATAACTATATAAAGAAATATAACAAGACCCGCTGGACGTTCTTTGCCCCTCTCTCTACCTGAAAAAAGAAGTCGAGGGACACAAGATCGCCGATCTCTTCATTATATACGACATTTCGAGATAGCAAAGAAGACTGTATTTCTGATACGGATTGGGGAACTTCTTTCTTTAATAGCGGTCATTGCAGGCAGCAGCGGCGAGTGAAAGCATAGGGCTCGTTAGGGCTTCCCTGGCTTAGCTTCCTTCACCCCTACGCCTAGGAAGTCTTGTATGTACGGGCTTTATTATGGCTAAAACGAGAGAGGTAGCGAGACTGACCGCAATTGGGAATAAGAAGACTTGCATGTGTTTAGCATATTAGCTTGCGTTCTCGGCCTGGTATCCTGCACCTCGCGTTCATGATTCCTGTGTAGGGGTGAAATCCAGCATGTCCCCAGAATTCCTGTTCGACTCCTCTTTCTATCTATGGCCGGACCTACTAATGAATCACCAGTCTTATGTTACAAGCACCTGCTTTACTTTCATTTCGATTTCCGCAATGGGGTCATACATACCTATGTTAGAGGTGGAACTCTTAGGCCTAGAATAATAGGGGGATGGTCTACCTAAGATGTTGGAGAACTCAAGCCTGAAATCCACTTATGATAACTTCGCGATTGGGCTGAAGCCTTACGATTGATTGGTGGACGGCTAAACGCCAACAGCTATGATGATGGGTATTAGAGGACTAACTACTACTACACCACGCCTTTAGCAGAAGCTAGCTCAAGAGTTTACGGCTATGCCAAAGCAGGAGGAGCGAGATGACAAAGGCTAGTTCTTTCCTGAGGGAAAGTCAATCTGGCAGCTAAAGAGGTAATAGCTAAGCCTCTTCCTAACTACAGATAGGTAAGTAATCTTGGCTGTTAGCAACATATGACTACAGACCGTTGAGTGCTCAATCATCACTTAAGAAAGACCTCCTAGCTCGGCTTCAGCCTCTGTATGATTCACTCTAGTCTTGTTCGTTGAAGTCATAGCTCCAGTAATCGGAATGAGTTTCGCTACAATAATGATTCAAATGCTATTTCTGTCTATCAAAATCTTGACTTTCAAGCCAGTGACATAAATGTCTCAATCATAGACCCCTACCATAAAAGGTTTCTTTTCTATAAATAGGCTATTAAACGAAATACCGATACAAGGAAGCCTCGCCCGATCTCCGAGGTCGGATTGAATCAATTCCCGGGCCTCTCTAAGATAGCACACCAAGATGCCTAACATCCTACTGCTTGAATCCATTCTACCTGTCCTAATCTATTCTTATCCTTGCCCTCGCTGTAACTTAAGGAACAGACCATGCACAAGACCATAAAACTCCATTTTGTTAAGCCCCAGCTCTCTTAGTCCCCAATCCGTTAAGTAGTCGTTTGCATCGTTTTGACTTTCTCGACTTTCTTTCCTGCGTTAAGTAGAATAGGCGAGTAATGAATATAGGGTCACCCCGATCTCTTGCTTGCAGGCTAACAGCCAAATGACCGATACCCTAATGGAGGAGTCCATTGTAGCTTGCGTTCGATGGCATGCCGCCCCACTAAACCAATAATCCCCTTTCTGCTCCTGGACTAGGAGGAAGTAAGAACCTCTTCTGCGCCAGGAGCCCTTTGTTTGTGTCAAAGCGCCTATGACCAGTAATGACTTAATATAACAGTCTCTTGCTTTCGTTGTAAAGGCGCCCTCTATCTGCTCAAGGTTGTAATAGGTTGTAAGCCTCGTACCTTACCTTTCATTCTTGACTTTAGGGAGAAAAGGGTCACAGGAAAGAAAGGTTATATTATAGGTTGGGAGCTCCTCCTTCTTAAGGGGTTCTCATTGGTTATAATATCGGGAACTTGAATCCCTTGGAATCTGCCATAAACATTGTTCAAGCGTTGAGCCTCTCTCTTTCATATAGGCCAGTCCTGGGTTTAGCAGGTTATTCTACTCTTAGTTAGCTTAAGCCTGCTGCTTGCTTCACTGCTACGGGCTATAGACCTGCACCTGGATATGCTGAAAGAAGTTAGCTCCTTTTGGATTGAAAGAGGTAGGGAAGTAAGGGAGGAGCTATATAGTACTCTACGTTATAGAGTACCCTTCATTAGAAAGTTACTATATAAGCACTAAATACTCTATAAGGCCACTAGAAGAGCCTATACTATATCGTTAGTTTAGTGATGCCATAGTGCTCCTTTATAGATTGGTTTTCCTGCAGCAAACAAGGATGGTTTCGGTCCCACATTTCGTTAATATCTGTCTCTTCCGGGTCGGTTCATAGGAGGCGAGCTCTTTAGCACCTTTCGAGATTTCGAATATCTGTCTTTCTTGACTAATGATAAGCTAGAAAGTAAGCTTCTAACAGTGCCGGTACCCAGATCAACTGGATCTACTTCTGCAAAAGACTTCAAACTGTCCGATTGGGTGGACCAAGATCAACGGATTGAAGCTCATAAAAAGGCACTGGATTCGGTCTCCAAAAAAAGGATCTCGATCTGTGACTGGATATGGAAGCGGTGGGCTGGGCCTGGTTGACCGCCCGCGTTATCAATGGAATGATTAGCTAACCCTTCAAGGTCTAGAAAGTCTTTCTCCCCGGCTCTTCAATCCTAGTATATGAAAGGTCATGCCCCTTCATTCCCGAGGTAGTCCTCTACCGAGCAAGAGGAATCTCTTTCTCTTAGCCTATCACCGATGTAGAGCAGGGTATCCAAACGAATAACCAACCCTTCCTTCCTATCTTTATTTATAGATAAGCCACTATTTGACTAGTTAGTTCAGGTTGTGGTGCAACACCTAGTAGTCGGGGAAATGAAATCAAAATGTAGTGTCCGGAACGGACGGTGATTTTCCCTAATAGATTGAATGCGAGAACTCGGGGGCATTGGCCGCTTCTTCGAGGAAGACAGGAGGTCAGTAGTGGAAAAGCCTCTGGGGCTTGTCCCGGGCACTCACGTACGGCATCTGATCCGTGTCAGCTGCTGTTCACAAGGCTCTCTCCCCTTACTCGAGCATCCAGGTACGAACCGCATACAATGATAGGGGAGCGGGCGGGAGTCCAAATCAACGGACGGTTGGTTCCCCCATTTGACGAAAATCTTTTATTCCATCTTCAACCAACGGCTTTCATCCATCCCTGTAGGAATCAGTATCAGTAGGAAACCTAATTTAAGGTAAGGGCGGGCTCTGGTTCTGGTCCAATCTTTTAGGCTTGCCGGCCCCCACTGCTTTGCTGGTCTCGGCTCTAAGAAAGAAGGGAAGGTTGTTGGCTTCAATCCACTGAGCGAGGACTCATCAAGACACCTTAAAAATCTCTTTTTTATTTGAATGTTAAAACTAACAAAAAAGTGCCCCCACACACTACATACTGTATTGCTAATTTTCGATTCGTACTCAGGTCATTAGCTGACGCGTACTCAGGGTAAGTACGATGCTCAACATATAACAACATGTCCGTGTACCAAGGGAGTTCGTCAGATGGTGAGTCCCTATCAATCTGATAGCAGTATGCGGGTTCATTCCTCTGTTCAATCACAACCGGTTTCCGCTCAGCATCTTAAAGTCTCTCTACCATCGAGGCCAGGGTGGGTTGCAAGGGCATCGGCAAATAGGTTCCGCGCCCTTGGGAGATAGGAGAACGTTACTTCATCGAATTGCCCTATGAGCTTGTCCAAGTGCTCACGAGAGGGTATGAGCTTTTCGTACCTTGTTCTCCAATCTCCATTGGTTTTACTGATGACCAGCAAGGACAATCACTTGCAAACGTTTGACTGACTTGTGCTGCTCTCAGATAAGCGATGCAAGCTTAGTTTTCCAAGAACTTATTGGTGCATGGGAAATGAAACTTTCAGGCCAATGGAATTCTGGTCATTTCCGTCGATATCAACACGACTCCTACGTCCCACTTCCGTCTTCATTCATAGCGCCGTCAAAATAGAGGGTCCATTCATTTAGGCGCTTCCTCTAGAAAAATATCCTTATCGGGAGAGTCAGTTCTCAAGGGCTCAACTGCAGTGGGTGCTCGGCAAGATGATCGGCTATTGCTTGCCCTTTCATTTTTTGGTGACATAAGTAATGTCAAATTCTGAAAGAAGCAACTGCCACCTAGCTGTTCTTCCAGTCAATGCAGGTTTCTCAAATAGAGACTTCAATGGATCCATTCTTGCAAGCAACATGACTGGGTGGGCAAGCATGGTTTGTCTCAACCTTTGGGTTGCCCAAACATGTCTTCTCAAGAGGGGAATACCTAGTTTTGTAATCAGTCAACTTCTGACTAAAATGGAAAGTTTATCGCCTTCTTCCAGTGTCATCGTGTTGGCCTAAGACAAAGCCATCGACCTTTCCATGGTCGAGAAATACAAAAGGAGTGGTCTCCGGGGGACAGGTGGAAGAAGTCACGGAGGATTAGCAAGATATGCTTTGATTCGCTCAAATGCTTGCTGACCCAGCCACTGCCCATTTTCATTCTTCCTCAGCAGCTTGAATATGGGTTCAAAAATCGGCGTAAGCTGTGCAGGCTCAAATATTGGATTCGGCAAAAAAAGCCCCTAATATCTTTCTCGTTCGTTGGTGGCGGCATTTCTATGATTGCCTTCGCTTTCCTCGTGATGGAGTACTTTTTAGTTGAACCAAGCTAATTTCCTTTTATGCTTATTTTTATAGAGGGAATAGCTCGCTAAAAAGCTAGATTGCCCGCTTCTTTATCTATATCATATCTATGTAATTTCTTTGATGTCTCGCTTCGCCCATGCTAGCCTCAGGAGATTCTTAATACTGCATCTATTCAATAACCGGCTTGTGGAACTTGCAGTTACGTCTCAGCTGTCCTGACAGATTCTATAAACCCGGAATCTTTTCCTTCAATTGCTTTTTAGCCCTAATAAAGTACGTATTCGAGCAACAATTCTAGATTCCCCGTCTTTTTGGCCTAACAAGCGATTCCACTCTAATGCTTGAATCTCATGTCATCTAAAGTGGAATTTTTCATGCGAGTATAGCTGTGAATTCTCATTCATTGATTTTCACTCCTAAGAGCTCTTTCCAAATGAGAAAAGTGCTTCAACCCCGTGTTTTTTGCATGAAATCGATTTTCACTCATACGACGGAGATCCAAAGTCAAAACTTGCATTTCATATAGCTGTGAATTCTCATTCATTGATTTTCACTCCTAAGAGCTCTTTCCAAATGAAAAAAGTCTATCTCGTATAGCTGCGAAATGGCTGATTGGAGCTCATTGGCTCAGCAGGAGGAGGAGGATCGAGAAGCTTGACTTACACAGAATTGTTGAAGAGCGAGGGGAGAAGCCGATCCGCCGTCGAAAGACACAGAAAGTCGTGACGCGCCTCCACGCGCTGGTGGTGGAACAGGGCAGAGCAGAGTTCGCGTTCACAGAGCTGCTCTAAGAAGAGTACAAGTCTCACATGTTAATGTAAGTTCCCGTTTTTGATCTCGATAAGGACATTTTTCTTTTATGATAGAGTCTTTACACTAATCACTTTCTAGATTTTAGTCAAGCTTCAATAAGTGGTTTTTTTGAACGCTTCAATAGCGAGACGAGACTGGAACCAAGGCAAAGGGCAGGAACTCCACCAGCTGACGTGTCTACTCGAATGACTCTTTCATACAGTATGCAGAGTGCTTGCTTCAGCTCCAGCTACTAAAGCCAACCAATAGACCTGTTCATACAACAATATTCCAACTCGTCTTCCTGCTCAAGTTCTTTATGCCTTCGTTCGTTCCTTTTCTTTTGTTGTCCCCAAGTTCTAGGCCCGTTTAGCTGCTGTGCTCCCGTCTCTATTTTTTCTATCCCGTCGTTAAAGTGCTTCTATCTTTAGCCACTCAAGGAGAAGGGCTCAGTTCGTGAGTCTAGTTCTGTTGAGTAGTTCAGGAAGTCCTTTCGTAGGCTGATCTTCTTTAGTCACAAAACTGCTTCCGATAGATCCACGAATAGGTGGAAGGTTCATCACTTGTAACAAG